CTTTCTTTTCTCAATCTGATTCGAGGGGGCCCGCCGAGTTCTTAATAAGCATAATACTTTAGTCGTATAAATCAAAAAAAAAAGGGGGGACTACCCCCTTTTTCTGATATTCAATCAAAAAAATTCCATTCAGTAAAGCTAAACAAATTTTCCTTTCTAAAGTATAAAGCAAGGTTATCATGAACCTGAAAAAAAAAATATATGAACTAAGAATTCAAATCTTTGATGAGTGGGATCAAGAATCATTATTATTTCGACACAAGAAAGAGGTGTAGAAAATTTCTTTTCTTGTGCCGAAGGCTAGGAAAACGATTATAAATAATACCTCCTAGAATTCTTTGTTTTCCTTATTTCGCCTTTACTTTTCCACTTCCTTATCTTATGCTTAGTATCTAGTTGAATTTGATTCTATTAGAATAGAAAAGCTATTTATAGATTCTATGACAATTAAGTCTGACAATAGGGATACAATCACACCGCTCTAGTTTAGATTAAAAAAAAAAAAAGAAAACAAATAAAAGGGATAAAATCAACTAGTCTTTTTACCAATTACCAATATACATACTATGACTAGAAATGTAGTACAAAGAATTTCTAAAAAAAAATCTGATATAATCTAATATAATCTGGTATTATATAAAAAGAATAGAAACAAAAACAATTTTAACAATTTTTTTTTTGATGATCAAAAAATTCTTCTTAGATTAGAATTTTGTTTTTTTTTAATAACTTGAATTTGATAAATCGGCATATCTAGAAATTCATTTCGGACAATTGAACCTTTTCAAACTGTTTCTTTTTAAGAATCAAAAAGATTTGTGCCAAAATAACAGATGCAAAAAAGAACAAAAGTCCTTGAACACGTAATGGGTCTTGAAGTACTATTTCTGCATCTCCCTGACCAAATCCGCCCACATTAGGATTACTCGTTAATGGTTGATCACGTTTGACGGATTCACCTTCTGAAACAAGAAGTTCTGGTCCTGGAGGGATAATATCAACCACTTGACGCCCCTCGGGCGCATCCGTTATGGTTATTTCGTACCCCCCCTTTTCTTTTCGTATAATTCTGCTTACGACACCTGCCGCTGTAGAATTATAAACCGTATTGTTACTCTTGCTCCCGTCGGGATAAATCTGACCCCTTCCTCTGTTTCCACCTACATATATGGGATATTTTAAGAAGTGAACATCTTTTTTAGTAGCGGGGTCCGGAGAAAGAATAGGAAAGGTTATTTCACTATATTTCTGACCGGGAACAGGCCCTATCACAAGAATATTTTGTTTAGTGGGGCGATAACTCTGAAAAGATAGATTACCCATCTTTTCTTTCATCTCTGGCGAAATACGTTCGGGGGGGGCTAATTCAAATCCATCGGGTAAAATAAGAACAGCCCCCACATTCAAAGCTCCCCTTTTACCATTAGCAAGAACTTGTTTCAGTTGCATATCATAAGGAATTCGAACAACTGCTTCAAATACAGTATCCGGCAGTACCGCTTGTGGAACTTCAATTTCTACGGGCTTATTAGCTAAATGACAATTGGCGCATACAATACGGCCAGTTGCTTCGCGTGGATTTTCATAACCCTGCTGTGCAAAAATGGGATATGCGTTTGAAATGGATTCCGGAGTTATTATATATATCATGAGTGATACGGAAATGGAACGAATAATCTCTTTCTTTAGCCAAGAAAAGGTCTTTCTAGTTTGCATGGTCCAATCGTTGATCCAAAAAATTTCTACAATAAAATTAGGTAGGGCACTAGGCGAGTTCCCTATCCACGATGCTGTTATTTACTGAACAATTTTTACAAATTCTAAAATATGAGAAGAATCCGAAACTCTTAGATGGAAAATAATTGTATAAAAAAATACGATTTTGAACTGTACAAAATAAGAAACATTTTAATTGGATTGATAGATCATCTTTCAGTCATTCATTGAATGATAAATCACTACAAGTGACGGAGATAGACGATTTAAATAACGGAAAATCCAATATTTTAAAATTGTATCGAGAATAACTGGAAAGGTGGAAACAAGTCCCGATATAATTTGATCGTTATGAGCAAATCCAAAATCTTTGTAGACGGAGCCAATCATTAGTTCCCAACCGTGGGGTGAATGGAATCCTATACATAAATCAGTTACTAAAAGAATAGAAAAAGCTTTTATTGTGTCACTTAAATTATATAGGAATTCTTGAACCCAAGAATTAAGAATAAGAAGTTCTTCATTACCTAGAATAGAATAACCACTTAGAATAAGGAAAGAGATTATATTTGTCGAGAAGCGAAAAATCGTATGGATACGATCCTCATTGTGTATCTTGATCAATTGTATCGTTTCTTTGTGGATTATGCTATGAAACTTTTGTAGATGTGTTTCCGGGTATTCCTTTATCATTTCGTCAAAAAAGAAGAGTTCCTCTAATTCTATGAATCTTTCTAGAATAAACTTTTCGTGCCTATCATTAAAAAAGGTTTCGGATTTACTGGTATTCCACCAATTAATCATCCAAGATTCCAGACTTTTATTAAATGAAAAAGAGATTAACCAGGGCAAAAAGACTATAGATATAAGATATAGAAACGGAGAGAATGCTTTTTTTTCATTGTTTTGTCTGTGAATTTTTAATGAACCCATCTCATTCGTCGACTTTATCCGATTTAATATTTCGATCAATTATAAGTTCTATTACAAGGCTTCAAATCTCTGAACCCATTCCGCGTTTTTTATTTGTCAGTCATTGGTTAGTCCTTAAATTTAGAAAGAATACAGAAATAGCCGAAGAAGAAGAAAGAGTACACAAATGAAGAAAAATAATATTGTTTCCAAATATCCCAATTGCTTAAAAATTCAAAGCAATTCTCTTTTTTCGATGAATGCTCAAAAGAATCACTTCAAATCAAATTAGGCTTTCGAGATAAAAGAATACCTTTCTACCAAAAAAAATAGCAAATATTTTGAAAAAAAAATAGGTCAACTGCCCATAGCCGCAGGAGTAATTAAGAGAAATTTATGAAGAATGGTATGATAATCAAAAGTAAGTGGAAAAAGCAAAATAAGATGAAGGGTTATAATTTTAAGTCTTCCAATCCTTTGCTTATTAAGGAATAAAAAAGATAAAAAAGAGGAGTCGATTGACAAAAATAAAGTCGAGATAATATACAAGATATGATCGATCCATATCTAACGTATCAATTTAAAAAAATTTCTTTATTCTATCTATTATTCTGAAATGTTTTGTTTTGATCTCTGAGATCAGTCTAGTATTTAAATTTGTTAGTTATTTTTTTTTTACTGAATTTAATGACTTTACATACGCATAAAAGAAAGGGTTGGTTTGCGGACAAAAAAAGCTTTTTTTTTTTATAAATGTTCTGTATAGATATAATTAATATCCATCTTCTTTGGTTCATCAGCATTGTGACGAAATACCCATTAACTTTAACTTATACTCTAAAAAAAAGAAAAAAAGAGGGAGACTCTTGGATTTTTCATTCTTGCTAAAAAAATGGTCATTCTTTAGTTCATTTCAAAATACTTCAATTGGTACACGCAAAAAATAGGCCAATTCCGCTGCTTTTTGCTCAATTTCTCGTGGAGTCAAATTCTCATCAGTACGAGTCAAAGGAATGACCCCCTGTCCCTTGATTTCCAGATAAAGGGCATGCCGAGTATAAATACCCTCTTTAACTTCTATTCGGATAGACTGAACATCTTTCATAAGGAATCGGAGTAAGATGCGACGATTTTTTCCGGGAAAGCCCCAACGAAAAATACATACTATTCCCTCGTTTCTATCAAATCGATCATACCCACTACCCACATTCCACAAAATTGTGCACCACAAATAAGAACTAATAAATAAACCGGCGATCCCGTAGAAAGACATCACGATTCCTTGTGGAAAAAAAATGATTTGCTGAGACGGAAATAAAGATATCAAATTTCTGTCAAGATAACTGGAAATCCCAACCAATAAAAATCCCAATGAACCTAAAAAAAGTATAAAGGCCCAGCAGAAATTACTTGTTTTTCGAGACCCCGCTATAAGTTCTATCCATATACATTCTGATCGCCAATTCATACTAGATCCAGTTGCATTTTATTGGAAGTGGGAGACTAGCCAAAACGAATTTGACTGTACTTTTTTTTGTTTCCAAAGTCATTTTCATCAACTCGCGCTATTCTGATGTGAATCGTTAGGAAAAATTCATCCAATTCCGTAAATCTAAAAAACTAGAAAACCCCTCAGACGATTCCCTATCTCCACACATATGGATATATTGGCTTTACAGTTAGTTTAAGTATCCGATCGTAATTTATTTTCAAATCGACCATTTACTCATATATCATCTTTATGCCTATAGAAATTAAGAATCCTTTCCTTTCTGTTTGAAGGAAGCTGTATGGTATACCCTATTATACTAAATAGATATCTGTGTTATGATCCAAGTCTAAGTCTTGAAAAAAAAAATAGATGAAATTTCCCCCCATCGGATCTAAAAAATCTTGTTTTTTTGAACATAAAGAAATAGAGAAGCCATTGCAATTGCCGGAAATACTAACCCCACTAAAGGCACAAAAATAGAGGGGAAATTGTTGAGAATTGTCATAGAAATGGGCACCTCGATTTAATATTTGTACCTATTTTTTATTCTTATATTGAATTTTGAATTGTTATTAAATTAACTGTTATTAAATTATTAAATTGTTATATTAATATTTTTACCTATTCATATATAATATTGTTTTGTTATGTTAGAAAGATATCTTATAATCATTATAATTATACTAAGTATATGGAAATAACTATATATAATAAAGTGTAAGTAGTGTAAAACTAACTAAATAGACTTATTTATATTTCTACATGAAATATATGTGTTTCTACATAAACTATTTGTGGGATAAGCTTTGTTATTCTTTTATCTTTTTCTTGTCTTATAATTATAAATAATTAATAATTTTCATTTTCTAATTTAACTTTATTTAAATTTAATAATAATAATATTTAAATTTAATAATAATAATAAAAAAAAAGAGTATTCTTGCGCGACAGTCTATATATAGGGATAGGTAAGAAAAGAAAATTAAATTCGTTTTCTTTTTTATTTACCTTGCCCAATTTAAGAACAATTTCGTGTAAGAAAGAATTTTTGTTCTTTTACCTTGTTGATAGAGATTAGCAATAATCAGGAATCAAAATTAGAAGTAATCATAAATATCGCTAAAAAAAATTATCTGCATGTCCTTCTATTCTAAATTGACTCTTATGTTATGTCACAAAAAAACCATTCTTCCGATTTTTCCTTGAATTCCAATAAATAAATACTTGTTTGCCCGAAATAAAGAAATAAAAAGAAAGAAAATAATTTAAATAATTTAATTAATTTAATTAAGTTAAAGATCTACTTGATTTATGATTCAATTTATGATTCAAAGGAAAGAAAGCGTGGAGCTGAAATAACTCATTCAGAACGCCCTTTAAAAGATTACGTGGTACGATTGAATCGAATAAACCCTTATGGAATAAAAATTCAGCTGCTTGTGAACCTTCAGGTACTGTCTTATTCAATGTTTGTTCAATTACTCTTTTACCTGCAAATGCAATGTGTGCGTTGGGTTCAGCAATAATGATATCCCCTAACATACCAAAACTCGCCGTCACGCCCCCAGTCGTAGGCGATGTAAGGATTGAGATATAAAATAACTTTTTATTCGATTGATAATCATATAAAGCGGAAGATATTTTAGCCATTTGCATCAAGCTCAAACTTCCTTCTTGCATACGCGCTCCCCCGGAAGCACACACTAGAATAAGAGGTAAAAACTTATTGGCAGCATACTCGATCAAACGAGTGATTTTCTCGCCTACTACGGATCCCATACTACCCCCCATAAACTGAAAATCCATAACCCCAATTGCTACGGGAATGCCATTTAGTTGACCTATACCTGTTTGAATGGCTTCGGTTAATCCTGTCTTTCTTTGATAAGAATCAATACGACCTTTATAAGGTTCGCCCTCCGAATGAAATTCGATGGGATCCCGAGATACCATGTCTTCATCCATAGGATCCCAAGTACCTGGATCAATCAAAAGTTCAATTCTATCTGAACTGCTCATTTTCAAATGATATCCACATTGTTCACAAATATTCATTCTTGATTTCAAAATTTTCTTATAATTTAATCCATAACAAATTTCGCATTGAACCCACAAATGTCTGTATTTTTGAGTTACATCAAGATCATGAGAATTTTCCCTTCTAATAAAATCCCTAATCTTCGTGCTAGTTCTTAGACTGGACCTTGCGTTTTCACTATTGTTTCCACTTTCACCAAAAATGGAACTATAAACATAACCTTCGCTGGAATTGTCACTGCCACTTAAAATATAACTATCAATGCAGATTTGAGAATGAAGGTGACTATCAATACAACTAGTGATGTAATTATTCCACCTATATTTAGTATCATAATCATAGTGGGAGTCGTCCCTACTAGACCTATTATTCAAATAACTAGTATTCAAATAACTAGACTTCCAATAATTAGAAAAAGAACTTTCTAGTTCACTCATAAAAGAATGATCGTTGTCAATCTCAAAAATTCGATTTTCCATATCAAAATATATGGTATAACTACCCCTATTACTATCCCGAACTAACAAAGTGTTATCAGCACTGCAATTCCCAATACCCCTGCCCCCGGCTAAACGATCAACACTGCTGTAACTAGAACTCTCACTATTCCCCCAATCATCTGGATTTTTATCTGTATCATTTAGAATTTTGTCTTCACTTACACTGATATTTTCAATAGGACCAAAACTATCGATTGATTTACTTAGCATACACCTGTATTTTAACTCCACATTGGATAACATCGAATTGAACCACCATTTTTCCATAGAGCTTTCTCACTACTATGTACATCAAAATAAATAGATGAATAGTCATTCGATGAAAAATCATTTGAATATTTCATTTCCTCTCAGAATAAGCATAGAAATCCAATCATTAGAGTTATTTATTAACTAATAATGAGTAGGTACTGAGTGGTAAAAAGAATTTGCTTTTGCTTTTTGTTTGTAATAACCCGGAGTATTACTTCACTATATATGATTATGGATAGAACTCTCTAAAGTGAATAAAAATCGAATATTAAAGTGAATAAAAACTATCAATAAAAATTAAAAAAAAAAAAATAATAAAAAAAAAATAATAATAATAAATAAATAAATAAAATAAAACTAATTTGTCATGTTACGTCAAATTCACATTGAGAAAAGAAAAATTTCTTTTCTCCTAGGAATAGGAAGAAGAACATTTTTTTTGGAAAATCTCGTCTATTAACTCGCCTAGTCTATACATAAATTTTTATTCCACCACGGAACAAAAAAGACAATATACAGGATGGGTAAAAAAGCTTGTCTCGGTCCATGATCCAAAACTAAAACTGCAGGATAGAAACGAATACACCAAT